CCCATTTTAAGTAGTAGTAACAATTACAGTGACAGTTACATTTATAATTACATTTGTGGTGAAAGTCGAAATAGTAGTGAAAGCAAAAGTTCCAATATAAAAACGAGTACGAATGGTAGTGATTTAACTATAAGAAAAAGTTCGAATAATCTTGATGTAACTCAAAAATACAGGCATTTGTGGGTTCAATGTGAAAATTGTTATGGATTAAATTATAAGAAATTTTTGAAGTCAAAAATGAATATTTGTGAACAATGCGGATATTATTTGAAAATAAGTAGTTCAGATAGAATCGAACTTTCGGTTGATGCAGGTACTTGGGATCCGATGGATGACGGCATGGTTTCTCTGGATCCCATTGAATTTCATTCAGAAGAGGAACCTTATAAAGATCGTATTGATTCTTATCAAAAAAAAACAGGATTAACAGAGGCTGTTCAAACAGGTACAGGTCAACTAAACGGGATTCCCGTCGCAATTGGGGTTATGGATTTTCAGTTTATGGGGGGTAGTATGGGATCCGTAGTAGGCGAGAAAATCACCCGTTTGATCGAGTACGCTACCAATAAACTTTTACCTCTTATTCTAGTGTGTGCTTCCGGAGGGGCACGCATGCAAGAAGGAAGTTTGAGCTTGATGCAAATGGCTAAAATATCTTCTGCTTTATATGATTATCAATCAAATAAAAAGTTATTCTATGTATCAATTCTTACATCTCCTACTACTGGTGGAGTAACAGCTAGTTTTGGTATGTTGGGGGATATCATTATTGCCGAACCTAATGCCTATATTGCATTTGCGGGTAAAAGAGTAATTGAACAAACATTGAATAAGACAGTACCTGAAGGTTCACAAGCGGCTGAATATTTATTCCATAAGGGCTTATTCGATCCAATCGTACCACGTAACCCTTTAAAAGGTGTTCTGAGTGAGCTATTTCAGCTACACGCCTTTTTTCCTTTCAATAAAAATTCAATCAAGTAGAGTCTTGAGTTCAACTTTTTTTTTGTGGCGAACAACTAGTTAGTTAGTTTATCAGAATCAAAATAAAAAACCGAAAAAATGAATTTTTATTTGGTGACATAAGATTTAATTGTAGAAAGAATCATGCGGATAATTGTTGTTTTTTTACCGATATTGCTGATTAGTAATATCGGTAAAAAAACAACAAAGCGAATTCTTCCTTCGAATTAGGAGGCAAGGCAAATAAAACAAATTTCGTGTTCTGTTCGCCTCTTCTATATGTATATATTTCAAATATAGAAAATATAGAATCTTGCATCTTTCTATATCTCCCAAGAAGTCCCCTTTTTATAAGAATCCCTGCTCTTGGGTCGGATTCTAACGAATCTTTCGGGGATTTTTAAATTTTTAAGAGACTCTTTTTTTATTAAATTTATTAAAAAAGAAATTAGAAGAAGAAGATAAGAACAATATAAGAATAAAAATAAAAGAAGTAAGAATAATAAAGAAAGTGGATTATCATACATACATCTATTTCATGTAGAAAGATGAATAAGTTCGTTTATTTAGTTCGACATTGCTTGCACTTATTATATATACTCACTTCGATATACTTAGTATACTAATATACGAATTATAATATGAATTATAATTATTATAAGATATCCTTATAACAATAACAGGTACAAATATTAAATATTAAATCGAGGTACCCCATTCTATGACAATTCTCAACAACTTACCCTCCCTTTTTGTGCCTTTAGTGGGCCTAGTATTTCCGGCAATTGCAATGGCCTCTTTATCTCTTCATGTTCAAAAAAAAAAGATTTTTTAAATCTGATGTGGTCAAATCTCATCTAGTTTTTTTTTCAAGACTTGGCGAACAAGGATATCCATTTAGTAGAATATTGTATAAGAATAACAGGTGGCTTTCTCCGAACATAAATGAAAAAGATCTTATACATGCGTAAACATGATATATGGACAGACGAATTCTAGCAATTAAAAAAAAGGCTGGGATCCGAACTCATGTCTGAAATTAAAGTAAATCTATCCATATGTATGTAGCTATTGATAGGGAATCATATGAAGGAGATACTTTTATTTTATTATATCTAACCAATTCGATTAATTACTACTAAAAGTTCACATCAGAATAGTACTAGTTGATGAGAGTTACTTCGGAAAAAAAAGTAAAGTGAAACTTTTTTTTTGTTATTCCATAAAATGCAACTGGATCTACTATGTATGAGTTGGCGATCAGAATATATATGGATAGAATTTATAGCAGGATCTCGCAAAACAAGTAATTTCTGCTGGGCGTTTATCCTTTTTTTAGGTTCATTAGGATTCTTTTTGGTTGGAATTTCTAGTTATCTTGATAAGAATTTGATATCCTTCTTTCCGTCTCAACAAATCCTTTTTTTCCCACAAGGGATCGTAATGTCTTTCTATGGGATCGCGGGTCTCTTTATTAGTTCCTATTTGTGGTGCACAATTACATGGAATGTAGGTAGCGGTTATGATCGATTTGATAGAAAAGAAGGAATAGTGCGCATTTTTCGTTGGGGATTTCCTGGAAAAAATCGCCGCATCTTTTTACGATTCCTTATGAAAGATATTCAGTCCATCAGAATAGAAGTAAAAGAGGGTATTTATGCTCGTCGTGTCCTTTATATGGAAATAAGAGGCCTGGGAGACGTTCCCTTGACTCGTACTGATGAGAATTTGACTCCACGGGAAATTGAGCAAAAGGCTGCGGAATTGGCCTATTTCTTGCGTGTACCAATTGAAGTATTTTGAAAAAAGAAACTGCAAAATAAATGCTTTCTCAGCAAGAGGAAAACCCCTAAGAATCCTTTTTTTTCTATAAGCATAACTTACTTAATTAAAGTTTCTTCAGAACGCCTCGTGGGGCCAAAGCAAGGCAAACGTGTACGTGGCGGCCATAAGCCATAATATAAAACGAAACCTTTTTTGTTTTTGTCTGTCAATTTTTTTTTGAAATATTTGATATTTTCTTTTTTAATAAACAGGAAGTTCTTTCATTTCGAAATCCGAAAAATATTCATTATTGGAATCTTTATTTGAATCTTTCGGGCATTCATCAAAGGGGAGTAATTACTTCGAATATTTAATCAATTAAGATATCTGAAAACAATCTATTTTTTTATTATTTCTTCATTTGAATTCGAATTCGAAGTGGATTCTTCTTCTATTTCTGTATTTTTTCTACACTAGATTAAAGGACTAACCTCTGAATCACAACTAAAAAATGGGGGCTCGATTAATAAATTAATAATTAAAATGAGGTGACAATTCACAGATGAAAAAATGACAAAAAAGAGCGCATCTATTCCCCTTCGATATCTTTCATTTATAGTATTTGTAGTCTTTTTGCCCCGGTGGATCACTCTCTCATTTAATAAAAGTCTAGAATCTTGGGTTACTAATTGGTGGAATACTAGGCAATCCGAAACCTTTTTGAACGATATTCAAGAAAAGAGTATTCTAGAAAAATTCATAGAATTAGAGGAGCTATTTCTCTTGGATGAAATGGTAAAGGAATTCCCGGAAAGACATCTACAAAAGTTTCGTATGGGGCTCCACAAAGAAACAATCCAATTGATCAAGATACACGATGAGGATCATATCCATACAATTTTGCACTTCTCGACAAATCTAATCTGTTTCGTTATTCTAAGTGCTTATTCTATTCTGGGTAATGAAGAACTTGTTTTTCTTAATTCTTGGGTTCAAGAATTCCTATATAATTTAAGCGACACAATAAAAGCCTTTTCCATTCTTTTAGTAACTGATTTATGTATCGGATTCCATTCGCCCCACGGTTGGGAACTAATGATTGGCTATGTCTATAACGATTTTGGATTTTTTCATAATGATCAAATTATATCTGGTCTTGTTTCCACTTTTCCAGTCATTCTAGATACAATTTTCAAATATTGGATTTTCCTTTATTTAAATCGTGTATCTCCGTCACTTGTAGTGATTTATCATTCAATGAATGACTGAAAAACGAGTCAATTAGAATGTTTCTTACTTTGTACCTAAGCAAAGCATTCCAGGTCGTACTTACCTTACTCTTTCTACCCATTCAGAGGATTCCTCCTATATTCCAGTAAAATTATTTCAGTAAATAGCAAAATCGTGGATAGGGAACTATACTAGCGACCTACCCAATTTTATTGTAGAAATTTTCGTGATCAACGATTGGACCATGCAAATTAGAAATACTTTTTCTTCGATAAAGGAAGAGATTACTCGATTCATTTCCGTATCACTCATGATATATATAATAACTCGGGCCTCCATTTCAAATGCATATCCCATTTTTGCGCAGCAGGGTTTTGAAAATCCACGAGAAGCCACTGGTCGTATTGTATGCGCCAATTGCCATTTAGCTAATAAACCTGTGGATATTGAGGTTCCGCAAGCGGTACTTCCTGATACTGTGTTTGAAGCAGTTGTTAGAATTCCTTATGATATGCAACTGAAACAAGTTCTTGCTAATGGTAAAAAGGGGGGGTTGAATGTAGGGGCCGTTCTTATTTTACCGGAAGGGTTTGAATTAGCCCCCCCCAGTCGTATTTCTCCCGAGATGAAAGAAAAGATAGGCAATCTATCTTTTCAGAATTACGGCCCCACTAAAAAAAATATTCTTGTGATAGGGCCTGTTCCTGGTAAGAAATATAGTGAAATCGCTTTTCCTATTCTTTCCCCGGATCCCGCGACTAATAAAGATGTTCACTTCTTAAAATACCCAATATACGTAGGTGGTAACAGGGGAAGGGGCCAGATTTATCCCGACGGGACAAAAAGTAACAATACGGTTTATAATGCTACAGCAGCGGGTATAGTAAGCAAAATCATACGAAAAGAAAAAGGGGGGTACGAAATAACCATAACGGATGCATTGGATGGACGCCAAGCGGTTGATATTATCCCTCCAGGACCAGAACTTCGTGTTTCAGAGGGCGAATCTATCAAACTTGATCAACCATTAACAAGTAATCCTA